GTCACCTGGGACAGAATGTAAGTCGATGTAACATAACTTGAGGCGGAGAGAGAAAGAGACAACCATTGGATAGCCATAAAAGACTGCCTGGCTTGAAGGAAACTCTGAAAAAGACTTGGAGAAAGCATATACCGAGCTAGCTTCCTTTGCCCTTAACCTAGATGGATGAACTGGATTTGACGTCCTCTTTTTTGAGTGGGAATATCCAGAACTCTAACTAGATCTTCAACTCCAACCCAAAAACTACAAGGGAAAACTTGATTCTTTATTCTGAAATTGAGCTTGTTTAAGAACTCGAAATGCAAGGCATGACTGAGAGAAGAAAGTGAATTGGATTCGATCCTATGGACCCTTCTTTCGTATGGATACTCATATCAAGACTAGCTGGTCTTTCGTAGCAAGGGAAAAGGAACTCGCCAGAGAAGCAAGCGAAATCAATGCAGTCGTCAGTCAGAACCTTCACTTCAGGGGCCAGCTAGCGGTAACTCTCACTCTCATAAACCCACTAACAGCACTCCTAACTTCACTTCTTCCTAAAACGACGACGAGGAAGAGACATAGAGCGAAGGAATGGTATAAAAGAAAAGGTAGCCACGAGTCCAGCTGGAAAGAGGTTTCAAACTGTATTGCTTACCATCTAAGGGGCAGGTACTGCAACTGGTTCTAGGGGGACAAAAACTGAGTCTAGACAAGAAAGTCTTTTTTCTTAAAAAAAGGGCGTCAGATTGCTAAAGCTTAACTGGCTAGAACATAACTTCCAGAAACGTCAACTTCCATTGGAACTCAGAGCGACGGGAAGGGTCAAGGAAAAGAAGGGAAAGGTAACGGAATTCACTCGACTAACGACTAAGAAGGTGAGGAAAAGAGGGGTAGTTCCTCTAACGATGCCTGAATGCTACTTTCGCCTAGTCGGTGAAGCTGCGTCCTCCCCTCTTCTCTTGGTGGCATTTCCCTTGGCTTCCATCACAGAAGATGTCAGCAATAGCAATCCTTCAGTCAATGGAATCAGTAGCTACACTGACCCCTGCACGAAAGTTGTTTTCTAATCGATAGAGCTCGTGGATTTGTTCATTCATAGCATAGAGGTAGATCCTTTCCCGAGCCCGATGATCGAATGTTATCCCTTTCCACTCCTGCTGCATTCCTGACTGCTTCCCTGTTGTGGCTGCGTGTCCTAATCGAAAAGAACTCATCTCATAGGGTCCGTTTCCTTGGCTGACACCGACACCGGCCGATAGAAACTAAGATATAATAGGGAGGGCTGGCCATTCGGTCCCTAATCTCTCTATGTTTGAGTGGCCTATAGGAGAGAGGTTCACCCGGTTATACCACTGTAGGGCCCAATCATCTTATTAAAAGAAAATAAGAAAGTTGACCTTAAGCTGACAAGACAATGATTGATTTCTTTCATAACCTCGACTTCTTTATTTTACTTCAACTTCAATCGGACCGGTCTTCAAAGAAAGATCAGATCTTCCAATCGCTTATGTCAGAGCTGGTTCCTCTGTCAGAGGGTTAGATCATTCACCTATTGGGACAGTAGCTTCACTCCTGGAAAAGAAGAAATGAAATGCTGCTTTGTTTACAAGAAAGAGATTCAAATCTCCAATGTGATACCTAATCCTAACCCAGTCGGCGTAGGCGAGTCACTCGATAAGGCTTTTATCCCAGTCCTGCTAGCCCAAGCTAGTAGTCAGATGAGTATGCCCGGTATGTCTTTCCAAAAGGACAGCTGTCTTCTTGAAGTCAAGGTGGGTCATGGATACACTCTCTACTCCGATCTCTCCTCAAGAGAGAGGATCAGTTATGCTTGATTGAAGGCTTGATGGCTGAAGGAAAGACTTCCTTTCTTGCCCAACATCTCCTCTCCGCTTTGGTTGAGCTGTTTCGCTTCATTGCCGTCAAAAGGACTTTAAAGGAAGAGTATGCCCTGCCTTTCCTTTCCCTTTTGGTACGCGAAGGCGTCTTTCTATTCCATTAAATGAAGGAATCTCTCTGACAAGGGCAACGGCTTGGAAAGAAAAATCCCAACTCTTTTCTTGTCCCAAAGAAATCCATTCCGGAAGCGGAAGGTCGGCTTGGCGTTGCGTAAATCAGATATCTTGTCCCAGGCGACTCTCTTCCCTTCTTCGTAGGGTACGCTCCGTTCCCAAGAAGATCAGGTGAGCCCGAAGACCGAATCAATGTGACTTACACTTTTCTTTGAATTGGATTTGTCGCGTTCTCATTGGATTACTACTATACTGGGCTTCCCCCCTTTCAGCATGGCTTCCTAGAAGAAAGGTGTGAGTTCTCGTTGCCGTTCGACCCCCCTTTGGCCACGTCTACCATTTCATTAAGTCAGTTCGGTAGCTAGGTCACAAGACCCAGCCGTCACATCAAGATCGTAAAATGACGTATATGAGAGAGTGGAACCAACGGCTTATGAGCTCACGGTTTGAGAGTGGCTGTAGCCTACCTAAGCTCAGCTTTATTCAGTTCAATACATTGCGCGCACGGTTCTCGTTATTGGACTTTGCTTTTGGGTTCGCTCCTCTCATGTGTTCGAGTGCCTACGCTCCTGCACCTATCGGTACAGTGGCTTGACGCTCCTCTGACTCTGGTCTAGCTGGGGAGAGAACTCCACTCATTGCCCGATCCTCTCTCTTATACGGTCTTCTTTATTTAACTGGGTGGGATATCTAAGACATGGGGCTACCGAGAGATATAAGATCTTGTCCCAGTTCTAAATAATCGAAGGGTTTATACTCTCGCTATTGGACCTGATAGTTGAGTGGCTAAGAGCATGAGGGAAAGATTCGACTTTAAAAGACCGGATGGTTGGCTTGGTTGATGGAAAAAGTGCCGTAAGTCGAGCTGCTATCGATCATGGAATAAAAGACAGGTTGGGACAAATCCTGATCTTTTAATTGCGTCAATAAAATAAGATAGATGGATGCCTGAATCGGACATATGAGATGAGCCCTAAACCCCTCGTTCTTTGCGTGAAGACCAGATGCGCTCTTAGCTGCCTTTCAAGATGCCAAATCGTTCTCAACTTTCATTGGTTTGGCGGGGCTCTTCATCTATCAATCGAAGGTTAGAGTTGGCTTCATTGCTTGGTTTTGGAAGACGGGAGAGATCTCAGATCAGGTTCAACCTCAAGTGAGTCATCATAGGGTCTTGCTTTGAGGAACGGACAGACCAGACAGTCGTGACTTTCTTTCTCGCCTCTTTCTCTTTATTGCCTGAGCCCGGGCTTCAAAGTCAGAGCCTTCCCTGCTTCACCCATTCATTGCCATCAACCGGCTGTTCGAGCTCATCAATCAAGACGGCGGGGAACTTAGATGATTCATCTTAGTATGCCGGGTATGTCGTTGCCCAAGGTCCTTTCTAAGAGATCAATCTAAGGGTAGAAAAAGAAGAGAATCAGACTTCGGTGAGTGCCGCTTGCTGTCAGGCCATCGGCTCCTATCACTTTGTTCGATTGAAACCCTTTTCCTCTTTTTCTAGCGGTTTCACTCCTTTATAGGTATAGGTCGGAACTCCGGAACTAAAGACTTTCTCAATCAGACAGGATAGATAGATTGAGTGCGCCTTGCCTTCTATACTATACGACTAAGGCCTTGTCACGAGCTGGACTCGAACCAGCACCTCTGGGTAAAGCACACACATACCGAGAGATGCTGTCTTACCAAGGGCAAAAGGAAAGGTGAAAGGTACGAAAGTAGGAAAAAAAGCAACAACCATATATTATATGGATTCCCTAGAGAGATTTCTAAAGTCTTCGTGCAAGAGACGATTCGTTGAATTCTCTTAGTCCCACTTCCCACAGGAATTGAAGAGTACGCAAGCACATTCATTGATGCAGCGAATGCAAGCTCCTGGTGGAAGCTTTTCCATGAGATTCCCCAGCTACTGCTATCGAATCCCCTCTTTTCGCTTTTCGCAAGTGAATCAGAGCTGGAAAGGTCTATCCGATGTGGGACTGATGACTTTCCTGGATTGGATTCCTTGCTTGCATTCCTTATTGGAATGGAAGTAGGAGGCTTCAATCAATTCTCCGGGCGAAGACTAGCTTTTGCTTTCCTTTTGGAGGAAGGATTGGAGGAATTAATCCAATGCGGGTCCAGGTAGGAATCAAGGAATTTCACCTTGATAAAGCCTCTTACCTGTTTCCGATCCGATTACCGATTTATAGGATTAACCAGAAGAGAAGGAAGTTAGGACCGGCTGAAAGAAGGACAGCGGGGAAAGTTCTCTAACTTGGGAAAAACCTTCGAATCCGTCTTTTTTGGACGGAAAGGGCGAGTAGAACGGGCGCGAAAACTAAACCTTCCTTCTTCGGCCTAAACTGAGATAGTGAAATACGAATGACTACTTGTGAAGTACCATGGAATTGGGGGGCATGGCACTAACACTCAACTCAAACAAACTATTCAAGACCAGATCAGCAAAGGAAACATACATGTTGAAAACGATGAGGCATCTACGAGCGAACGGTTAGGCAAGACTACGGCGCCTGGGTAAACATCCCCTTTACCAACCAAACAAGATGTCGAGAGTGTTTTGGAGAAGTACGGTATCCTAGCGAAGGACCTTTTTTTAAGGTATGTGCCAGAACTGCCTTCCATCCCTATGGAGGTGGCCTGAATTGGCGTCCTTTCCGGTCTTCATCTCCGGTGAAAGGTGATAAGGCCTTAGTGGGCCGGACTCCCTTCCATCGGATGATTTGGGAGCTGTTTGCGATCGCTTTATGGGATTGCGCGGTTCTCAAGGGGTTAAACCCCAAGGATCCGGATAGGGCGGCGAAAGGGGCTTGGCCATTTGAAGGTTGGTTCCTTTACTGGAGCTCTATCTTTATACTGACTCTGTTTAGGGAATTATTTCTGCCTAAGACCTTCTATCCTTGCGAGATCACAAGTGATGAGGATCGGTCTCTTCCTGTCCTCCCTGTGAAGGTTGCAGAGTTACCTTAGGATTCCTTTAATAATGAACGGCAAAGTCATTTTAAAAGCAATTGGTTCGTTCAGTTGGTGCAGCTAGCGCTATAGTTAGTAAGGCAAGAAGGTAAGGAGTTAGTTTACAGCGTCGAAGTCTGAAAGCAGAAGGCTAGGAAGACCGGAAAGCCGGGAATTGGCTACATACACCGGAAACCCGAGATCGAAAGAGTAAGGACTGAGGTGCGTAGCGAAACTTTTGAAGCCAAAGCCCTTATTAAAGGCAAAAAGGGCGGCAAGGGCAAAGGCCTCCTATTCCTCTAGACAGGACAGATGGGATTCTTGCTTCCATATGCCACCCGCTGAAACTCTTCTTTGAATGCCCAAAGAGAAAGCTTATAGGTGAAATTGATTGATGAAAAGATCGTCTTCTGCATTCGATGCTTCCTGTACTTCCCCTGCTTCCTTTAGCAGCGGAAATGCAGACATCTAGCACATAGAAGAGCGGATTCTTTTCCTATTCCTTATTAGATGAGATGAGATGTCAGTTCCTTTCCGTTAATTCAATATCTGTCTGTCCTGCGAAATCAACAGGAAAGTCATTTGGCAGTTGCTCGCCTTAGGTCAATCAGGTCCTTCACAAGCCCTTTCCCTGTCCCCGCGCAAGAGTCACTCTTTCGACGCTTTCTTGACCAATAAGACCGGGCTAGCTCCTCCGCCTTTCACTCGTTTGCAAACAATAGAATGGCATTCAGGAGTTGAATCAAATCAGCAAGGGAACTAGTTGCGAGAGATCTGTCTCCTGTCATGGCATGGAAATAGTAAATGCCGCAGATCGTCTGCTGATGCTAATGTGCTTCAATAGTCGCAGAAAGAGAAAAAGCTAATCATTGATCCGAAAGTGCCACAGTCTCCTCTCTGGAGCCTATTACCTATTCTCTTCTACTTTGCCTGCCTAGAAGAAAGATTCCTACTTTCAAAGTTACCTAGCCTTCTTTTTTTTTTTTTAGCAAGAAGGTGCAGATGAAGTGAATCAGAAGCATCGACTTTGAGGGAATGGTCTCTTGCAAGACTAAGGGCTTTGAAAGAATAAGGTAATAGCGCTATTGACCTGGCTTTCTCCAATTACGGCAAGAGCATATCGCCGCGAGCCATGGATAGAATGCATAGTGAATCACTAGTAGCAGGAAGATGCCCACGGGCAGACATTTAACAGGAAAGAGAAGTGGGCAAATCAGCTCTTAGCAAGAACAAGGAAGAATGTGCGACTGGCTATCTCGAAATTTTCTAAGAAAGGAGGAAGCTAGTAAGTAAAGGCCCTCGCTTTTCGGGTTTTTAGTGCCCCCCTTTTTTTTTTACTGCAAATAGCGTAAGTTGTTCACGAATAGGATTCATGTCGAACGAAGGGCTTGGCTTACACGAGACCTAGCATCGTCGAATTTCCTTGGGCAGTAAAAGGACGAGTGAAGGGGGCTCTTTAACCGAAAGCAGGAAAGAGAGCAGGAACGGAAGGATCAATTGCAAGCTGCTCGGGAGATTTGGATTCATAGATGGGCAGAATCGGCTTTTCTCTTTGCGGGTGAATGCCAAGAGGGAGCTGCTAAAGCAACTTACACCGGTTACTCAAAAGTAGTGATATCCACATCCCTGCCCCCCCTTATACTAGTGATTCATTTCCTGCAAACCTTCCACGAGCAGGGGATTCTGTAGCACTAAGACTAGCAGGTTTGATTCCCCTAAGAAGGGTTATCCCACAAAATAACCTCAAAAGGCTGGCTCGGCGGATCCGTGGGCAGGAAAACCATATTTTCTGGGGGTTCTAGTACTCCCTTATTTGATGATCCAGTTTAAGAGGGGCGTAGCCCTTGCTTACTCTTTCGAGTAAGGACGGATTCGTGCCTAATTCCAATTGAAAGCGTGACCTCCTTTGTCCATTTGCTTCTTGAAAAGAGCGGATATGCCGCTAATCCAAGTCCCACAAAGGAATCGCTTTCACAGTAGTAAAGGCTGCCTTCCTTACCTTAGCCCGAAAAGAATATTGCCTCTTCTTCCTATCCCATTGGCTTGGCCTGCATTCAGCTGATTCATGCCATCAATCCTCCTTTTCTTTTGCTACTGATGGCATTCTATTAGAAATGGAATATTGATCTTGTGCCCATATGTACTTTATTTTATCTTCTTTCTTGTCGGATTCTCTGGGGGATAAAGAAAAAGTCTATGCCCCAGACTCGCGATTTGGGGATTTCCCTGGCTAGGATGCTAAAGATCGGATGGTTCCTGCTTGTTGGAAGGTGCCTTGCTAAAGGACATGCTACCAAAGCCGACAAATTCAAGCAAAAAAGTCATCAGGTGACGAAGGAAAGGCAAAAGGGTCAATAAAAGCTTCTTATGTGGCATTTTTCCATCAATCCCATTCTATGCCATCTTATTTACTATGAATTCAACCTCTCTTTGTCCATCTAATCTTGATTTGCTGTAAACAGACGATAGTGTCAATTGGCTTATTCGATGCTCACTGCCTTCATTTAGGGCCCGGTCGAGATCAGATGATGCAAGGGTCGGATTTGATAAACTTTCTTGCAATTCGCCTCTTTCGGGATCTTTATTAGCTTCTTTCTTGCCACGAAGGTCACTTCGCTCGCCTAAGATTTTTGGCACTTTTCGGATCACTTGCTGAGGATCAGATGATCTTGGCTTAGAGAGATGCACCTTTTGGCTTGTTATCGCTTTTTAGGTTCAGGGAATCCCTCACCCAGTTCCATATGGGGATGAATCCAATCCTAGGACATTAAACTCTCGGGGAAGCCGGTCCCTTTACATAGCCGCAGTTTTTTTCGAAGGAGCAGCTATTAAATCAGAAGCTATTGAGCCGTCAATACCATTAACTAGTGAAGGCAAAGCAGAGAAAAACGCACGCCCTTGGCAAACCGGTGTGCATCAAAGAACTTCTGAAGATGTTCAACAAGAAGTATCTAGTAAAGACGCTACGCCCCTATTTTACAGAATTAATATGGTCAATCAGGCTCCGCACCTTACCCTCTCCATTTCACATCAAGGGACAGAGCCTAACTCTTCAAAAAAAAAATTCAATGAATCCCTAGTTAACATAGCTAACTAATGAGTGCCATCTTCCTACGATAATAGTATTTTGCGATTCCGCGCATCTACTCTCAAAAAGTCTGTTTTTTTTTCTAGTTACTGTAAAGATATCGGATAGAAAGATGAAAGGCCCTAGAGCTAGACTCTAGCTTCAAAGACCGTATTCTTCCTAACAGCCTATTCTTAGCATCTGAGATGAATTGACAACAAGTATGTTTCCTGATGCTTGATAGCACAGGAAAGAGACAACACTAGACTAAGTGCCCTCAGCCTTTGTTATTTTTCTTTGCGCGAACCCAATCTCTTAAGGAGCAGCATAGTCGTCAATCTATTCGCTACGCCCCTGAGTCCCTTTCCTGCTTGGCTTTGACTCTTACTGTGATTGATTGAATATCTCCCCTCCTCTTAGTAGTCTGGGGATTGGTATGCCTTCCCTTTTTACTTTCCTGGTGATGTGGAGGTGCTAGTCTTTTCTCTTAGAGTAAGCGTTGCAAGTGAATCAGCTCTAAGCCTATCCGCTCTTACAGTATCCGCTGCACATGAAACGTATCCCCTCTTGGTCGTCTTATATCCGTAACCGCTGCTTGAGTAAGCGCTGCTAGTCTTTGAAAGGTAACTGATGCAGAGAATGCAAGCTCCTATCGAATAGGCAATAAGGAAAGGAAGGAGAAGCTGTGAATCGATAAATGATCTTAGGAGTCAGTTCTCTTTCTGGTTTCACGAATCCTGTGAACGAATCTGCTTCTTTCGGGTGCAGATGAATAGGAGCTTTTAGCAAGATCGCCTGCCCCCGGACTTCTTTACTTTCTTCTTTCTGGCCTGAAGGCTTTCATTTGCTTTGATGGTATCGTATTATAGAGAAATGGCTGCATTTAGCTTTGAAGCCAAGATAAGCAAGAAAGGGAGATCAGATCGAGATGGGATAGTTTAGCCTCTTTCCTTTCGGAGTTCACACCAGGCAATACCGCAGCACTGCTTATTAAAAAAAAAAAAGAAAACAAACAAGGGAAGCCTGCTTCTATCAAATCAGACACTTTCATCCCTGGCCCTAAAGTAAAGGACCAGCGACTTCATCCCTGGGCGGCTTGAGCCAATGCTAAGCCTAAATGCACAAAGCATTGCCATTGAGCCAGTTGTTGGGGAGTATCCCGGGCTACTGCTCTACTAAAGAAATTTATCTCTTTTCAACTAATTGAATTTCATTCTTGTCTGCTAAGAGAATTCTTCTTCCTCACAGCTTTCATTCGATGCTAAGGGCGAAATCCTAGGTTCATGAATCCGAACAAATCAAACTGACTTACTGTCCTCGGAGACATTTTGATTTCAGAGGTCTTTGGTACAGTTCAATCAGCCCTCTTTGAGGAGCCTACCTTTGATTAAAAAGGTGGTGAAGGCATCGGAATAGGACCCGAACTATGCCATTCAAGAGTTTAGTTGGTTCTCAACCACGGCACGCCAGGACCTAAGGCTTAGAGGATAACCCATTTTTCCATTCAAGAAGCGACTGATCGATGGTTGAAAGCTTCAAAGAGCACCATTGGCCGGTGAGGTGTGGAGGGGAGTCGGATAATGATGACTGGGATTTCCCAACCATTCGGCTCACTTTGAAGAGACTGCGTCGCCCATGGCTCTACACCCTAAGAATTCAATTGTTAGGTAAGAAGAAAGGTTATAATTTCCAGATTAAGAGATTACATCAGATGTGGGCTCCTAATGGTCATATAGCTCTCCGTGATCTTGGCAACGATTTTGTCCTGGTTAGGTTCACTGCAGTAGAAGATTTTTACTATGTTATGAAGGAAGGACCATGAATGATCATGGACTATTACCTTACAGTTCGTCAATGGAAAGCCAACTTCGACCCAGAAAGTGCTACCATGAAGCGAGTAAGCGTATGGGTAAGGTTTCCTGGACTCTCTATAGAAGACTATGACGAAGACTTTCTCTTGAATCTCGGAAGTCAAATAGGTAAAGTCGTGAGGGTAGATGCTACAACTGCGTCGGCATCTAGAGGTTTATATGCTCGAATGTGTGGATCTCACACAACCCTTGTTATCGAAGTCTCGTCTGAGACAGAAGATACATAAGAGAGAGTACGAAGGCATTCATTTGATCTGCTTTCATTGCGGGCATTACGGGCATAGATCAGAGGAGTGTCCTGAGTTGCAACCAGTAGAGAATGATCCTCATAATCTTTTGGGAAGTGCGCAGGGGGACATGGAGGATCGATGGCAGCAGCGCCAGAGGTGCATGCCAAAGACGGGCCATGGATGCTGGTAAACAGCAATGGGGTTTTCGAAGGCAGGCGTACCTGAATTAGACACCGACTCAAGCATGGTGGCAGCGTCTGGGGTTTCTTCCATGGATTAAGCTAGGTTATCTGGTTCAATCGGAATACATACGTAGGTGGGCCTTGATTGTGCAAAAGGGGATATCTACTCCAAATTCCCGTACATAATGTGATCACAGATGAGATAGAGTGTCCGGACATGGATCAGCCCCTATTCGTAAAGGCAAGATCTGTATATGCCCTGATATAGACTTGGGATCCACTTCGCCGGTTTGGTCTAATATCCATTTAGAAATAGGAATGAAATCTGTGCACTTACTTAGTTATTCAATAATAGTAAGATCGGCGATCACCCTACTTTTTCGCTGGCTACTCGCATCTTACGCTACTTCGAAGATTTCGTCTAATGAGTACTCACCCCAGACGACAGGCGACTTGTCCTCCTTTGTTAGGTAGGAACAAAGGACTCCCCAGCCCTTTACTACATCTCACATCGCATTGACTACCCCCAAGTCGGGGACGGAGGGAGGATCCTAAGCTTTCCGTCGAGCTTCATTAGATCCACCTTCCCTACGATGAATGATTTTTCGTTTTTTAGTAAAGTCTGCTCTTCATTCCCATCGGACTATTCAGCCCTTTATGAGCAGCAATCCTGGACGTTATTTCTTACTAATGAAGAATCTATTAGTAGCACCACTACCTTAGTCCTGGCTCAGACCAAGGCAAGATCTGATTAAACAAGAAGGAAACGGAAAGTCTCACATTGGTCTCGTCTGTCTCTACGCAAGCCCTGTCCCACGTCCCATTGTCTTCTTTTGTGTAGCTACCCTTTTTGAGTCTTTGAGCTGAGCTGATTGGAGCTTGGGATTCCATTAAGCACGAGTAAACATGCCTGAGCTAACACAAGGCAAAAGCAGATTCAGTTTCCACCTTTTTTTCATCACTTCAGCCCGCTTGCCTTAATCCCGCTGTCCTCTTTCGATTATGCAATTTTATAAGTGTATAGTTTTGGCTTGTCCTTTCTTCCTATAAGTCGCTTTGGTAAGCTATTGCCTCACCAACTACGGCACGCGTGCAAAAAGAAGGAATTCCTTTCTTCCCCGTAGATCGTAATGGGGATAATAGAAAGAATAATTTCTCAAGTCTTCCCTTGTTCTCGACGAAAACTAGGTTCGAATCCCATGTATAGTTAGTACCTATAAGCAATCAACGATCTTTAAAAGAAGTGTCTATTCTTAGAAAGCGTCTTTCTCCGTCATTTTCATATAGCCTTCTTTATTGACGAAGACTAAAGCACCGAAGAAATAAACTGATGATCCTTCTGGAACTATACACATAATCCCTCCCCAGATCGAACTATTGAGAAATTGTGGGGTATAGAAAAATACTTCGATCCACCCTTTCCATTAGTAAGAAAGAAGGCATTCTATGCATCTTAATAGATGTCACTTGTTCTATAATACTGTAGCTATATGCTTCTTACTAGTCTTTTCCTACACCAGTTTGAGTCCTTACGAGTGAATTTCCTTACGTTACGAGAAGTTTGCATACACCCATATTAGTCATAGTGGAGGAACTACAAGACTGAGATCAAAGAGATGTGACAAGAAATTGCTTGATTTGCTTAGGATTTCAGATCTTAATAACTTATACCTCTTTTTATTAGACCTTTTTATGAACTATGTACAGATGGACTGAGCGAAAAAGGGGAAGTCTGCTGGTATAAGCACGTGGTAGAGCCAAAACTCTGGCTTCTCAAGCTAGAAGCTACTTAGAGTAAGGGCTGGTGTAAGAGAGAAGAGAATGCATTTCCGGAATCTCAATGTTGCCGCATCAAAAGACGAGAACCAAATGGCAATCGCTGATCTGTTAGTGGACAGAGCTGCTGGGCAAAGAATTCTGTCATTCATGGACTGTCGCTTGGGTGGGATATAACCCTATTTTCATTTCCAAGGAGGACTAGGCAAAAGAGCCTTCCGTTGCACGGGTGTTCTTGGACAGACGGACTATTCTGATAGCAGGTGATGCCCTTCGGTCTGAATAAGGCGTCAGTTACCTACCAAAGAGCAATCAATCTCATCTTCCATTACTTTAGTGTAAACATCGTAGAGGTTTTGTATATTGACGATGTAGTTTTTTAAGTCTTTCCCTGTCTGTATAGGTTCATTTGTCTGATCTCAAGACAGTCTTTGAGCGCGAGAAAGAATGAGTCGGAACTTTGGTCCCTCTTTTCTTATTCAATTGATAGTTTTGAACTACTGAAATCAGCCCTAGAGAAAGCTAGCCGGATGGATGTTCTGTCAAAGTACTTTTATGCCCTTCTTCTTAGGCCCGATTCCCACTTCTTCTTTTAGAATCGCCAACTAGGAGTAGAGTAGGAGGTCCTGTCTGCTTTTCCTCTCTATCTCGACCCTCTGTCGTCTAGCGGTGGCCAATCTCTCCTCCAGCAAAGCCAGAAGAGTCCTCTGCGAAAACAAAAAGAAGAGGATCGGTTAAAAATGCAAAGAGAAAGTCAAAAACTAAGCGACTCTTTTCTTACTTTGGCCTACAACTCTCTCCACGACCAGTCCCTTCTCTTGAACCTATCCTCCAAGAACACCTCCGCTGCCCGGAGTATGTCTTTGGGATCTTCCACCTCTCTCTATTCCCTCCGACCTTACAAGCTCCCTTGCTCTTTCCAACAAAAGGTTGTAATCTCGTTCGAGCTTGTCCGCTTCCCTTAACACCCTCTGGTTCTCTCTCTGGGCCGCTCGGTCCTTCTCTTGGACCTCAAGTTCGTTCCAGATCTGGTCCTGGGTAATTTCTGGATTTGCCCCAGAAGTCCCAGGCCGATCTTGGTTTTCAGTAAAAGGGATAAAGGGAACCCCCCGTCTGGGGCAGGCGGTTGATTGAACCCTCCGCCCATTCCCCCTGACGCGGGTGGAAAAAATTGATACACAGCCCATCCCAATTTATCCATTAACAGCCACCCGCCTGAAAAGGCGATTTTCGAAAGAAGGAGCCATAAGAAAAAAGTACTTTCTTTGGAAATGAGAACCACTTTACCAGTGGGAGAGAAAGCAAAAAATGAAGGAGAATTGCATTAGACCAAAGAACACGAATATAAAGAGTTGCACATATAGAATGTAGCATGATCCTTAGTTAACTCTTTTTTCTTTCGCTCCTTGTTGCTCGCGGAGGGGCATACAAAAAAAAAAAAAGGGTACCAATGAAGCCGACCATTAATGACTAGTTCGAACACCAGGAGCGGTCTGATCCTTTATTTTTTCATACAGACTGCTCTTAGAAAGATGAAAAAAAAAAAGCAAACTCTCAAAAATACCTCCCGCTAGTGCGCAATGACGACCAGCCCGCAAGCTACTCGATTTTCTTTTATTAGCTGCTATTGATTCTTTTATAGATTATAGATGCTACTTACTTACGATGAAGTCGGAGGCCAAGCGGTCTTAGGAAGACAAGGACCGTTAACTGATAAGGTCGCCATGCCTCTCAGTACGTCAGCAGTTGAGCGTGACACAACTCCTTGGCTCACAGAACGACATGGCTACGATCCGACTTTGATTATTTTACCAGTGGACAGCGAACAAAAACCATACTACGAAAGCAATCGTCAATGACCGATGTAAGATGTGGGGAATGTTCAGCCTTATCAAGACTACTAAGGCATTGAAGATGAAGTTGTAATTTAAATTACGTTCGGTCATTCTATACGTAATTTAATTGCCATCGCTAACCTTACCTCAACAGGGATTCGATCCACCCGCAAAGGGCCTCGCTCCTGGGAAAACTTGAAGAATGCCCCCTTCTCTCTCATAGCCCTGCCCTAGTGGGAATCTCAGATGTGAAAAAATCCTCCCTTGCTTCTTCCCCAAGAGCTCTGCTAACAAAGGCAAATTACCTCACTCGAGCTGAAACAATTGAATTGAGGGTTCTTTCACTTCAGAAGACCGAGAATCAGAACTTCCCCTCTACCCTTGGTACAGAGCTTCCATTGCGAGAACCTTTCATCCGAATCGCTGTCACTCCCGGCTGATTCAACACGAGAAATTTACCGACCCTTCCGGGACCTGGTGAAAGCTTTCAACCTGCTTCTCTTTGATGGCAGCTATCTTTCTAAACAGGAGAGGAAGAAGCCCTAAACTCAGTTACCTTTCTTCTTCACAGCTTAACCACACTAAAGTCTATTGGGCCTAGAGGAGCTTATGAATAAAGGTACGAAGTGTCTTTCTTCACTATCTGGCTATCGAGAAGCAAAACGTCAAATATTTAAAAATTACTAATTAATAAAAAAAAATGAATAATATATATGAGTTCATATCTTAATAGACCCTTAATTACTTAATTAATTTATATAATATGATTTACCATATTATACATATTCTAACTAGTATAAGTAATTATAAGTAATAATCGAAGCTAGTAAAATAAAAGGTAAGCGTATCTAGCTCCATTCCTTCTACAACAAGCGAGTCAGGGGAAGTTTATATAGCTGCTTTGGGATAAGCAGGAGATTCATCTAGCAGCTTTGATAGAAGCAGGGTAAAATGCTAAGTCAAGGAGAAATGCAGCAATCTATCCAATCGAGTTAAGAGGAATGCAATTGAAGTTCTTTTATAAGCCCCGGCCAGCTAGTGGAAAATATGTCTAGTCTGTCTATCCCAAGTTTCCCGAGCCAAACGATCTCTCCGATCCAACAAGCGAATAGGGTCTAGCCGAGCGAGTTCGAGTGAGAAACTAAGTCTCTCCAGTTGGAGTAGTGGATTCGTCAGTGTTAAGCACATATAGTTTTATTCCACAGGGGTCAGCCTATCCAGGAAAGCAAAGAAAAGGGCAAAGATCCATCTAAGGAAAGATCTTATCTTGTGATAAAGCTAGTTCTAGGTGGTCTCACTCCCTTTGAGCAAGAAGATAGGGGATTCAATGGCACCAAGAGCTGATTAAATAGATCAGTCGAGCAAATAGGGTTCTTCAGGCGAGTTTGAAGTAGGCATCTTAGGCGCAAGTAAGTTTTTGAAAGGAAGCGACGGGCTAGCTATCAAGCGATTCAGTGAGAAAGCAAAAAATCTTATAGTTAGCCTCTTTTGGAAAGCTCGTAGAAGTTCCTTTTCTTCGCCCTTTGTAGATAGGTCCGTCGGGAAAGGCTGTCAGCTCTTCTCCTTCCTTTCACTCTTCCGATGATAATTAGTATAAGTCTCGGTCTAACCAGAAAACCAGTGAGACTTTCTGTCCTTGAATGAAAGCCTTTACCTTAAGTCCCTGTCCTTTCAAGCCAGTCAAGCAAGCTAGGGATAAAGCTAAAAAACTATTTTTAGCCAATTCCTTTATATCCAGTTTCAGGCTAGCCAGTATCTTATAGTTCTGTACCTTATAGCGAACTTCTACCTTATAGGCCAGCCAGCCTATATCGTCTAGCTAGCCAGTTCCTTTTATTATGCCTGCCCCAATATAATGCCGTCTCCTAATCGCTCCTATCCTAAACCCTTGCAGTAGTAAGGGGCCTTTAAGCCAACCAATTATATTCCTGGGGTAAACCCATCATCTAGTGCCTGTGATAAAACTAGTTTGAAAGCAGAGATAGCAGGTCTAAAGGGTATAACGAGTATAAGAGTTCTCCCATTGCTAGCATTTCCTATTCATATTTCGTAAGGCTAACAGGACTTTTAGTCCTGTTAGAAGTTTCCGGTGTAGGATCCCCTTTGATTCTTTAACTTAAGTAGGTTATAGATTATCCTTTTCTTAGGGCTCCATCTACGAGATAAGGTTCTTTCCCTTGCTTCCCCTTTATTCTCGAATATCATATCTTTTACTCTAGAAGCCTTAAGTAGGGCTCCTATAGCTCTTACCATCAAGTATACTCTCTCTGCTGTACTGGATAGTCTTTCTATCTCCCGTTGGCCTGGGGTTTTAGAAGGAGTTGCTGTTGGAGGTGCTTTCCAGCCCGTTGCATTTACCTTTTTTTGGGGTCCAGTTGCTGTCCTAACTAAGGGGAGCATCATCAATTCTTTATGCTTGCAAGCAAGTTCAAGAAAGTTTTCTTTGAAAGCTGGGTTAGAGGGCGAAAGCCTAGTTTCCAAGTTAGCAAGTCAAGCTAAGGCAAGTTAGTCTTCAAGCCAGCAAGTCTCCTTTTCCTCTTAGTGTGAGCAAGCCAGGTAGAGATCTAGTTCTAGTTATCAATAAAATAGTTATAAAGCTAGTTTTAAGCAGGCCAGTCTAAGTTTGACTTTCTTTTTATGTCGCTGGGATTCCGGGTGCCAGCCATCCCTAAGGAGTTTCAGTCTAGGATTTATTACCCCAGAGTTTCTCCTATTTTCTTTGCAGAAAGTGGGTTTGTCTAGTTCTTCTCTTCTCGCTGAGATGGGAGTTTGATTACATACTGTCCTATAATAGACCTCTCTCTTTCCCTGGGTAAAGTTAGAGATAGATTGATTTTCCCTAACCTAATAGGATACGCTTTTCCTTGTATTTATAGAATAGGTTTCTGCTTTCCTTTCGTATCCCGCTACCCTCTCAAAAAGGACCTAAGATAAGATGGTGGGATTGTAGCTGCATACTTATCCCAATGCACTCCCTCTACTTGTTTGTTAGTGGAGTTCTTTCATCCCTCTTATTTTTTCCGGGCTGTACCATTAGAAAGCCTGCCAGTCTCTTACAAGCCATCGGGGTAAAGTGCCTAAGCTAGTTCCGTTCCAGTCCAAGGGTAAAAAAAATCCATCAGGCAAGTTATCGAGCCAGATTTAGGAAGCAGAAAAGGTAAATCCAGGTAGAGTTGCTTTTATTCGTTCAGCCAGTTCCATCCCTTGAGAGAAAAATTCCTAATCTTTGCGAGCCATTTCCGGGCCTTCTCGCTAGGAGTTCTATTACATTCCGTCCACTCTCCGTAAGAGATGGTACTCTTTTTTTACAGTGAAATTATTCTAGGCATGCTCCCTCTTTTTTTAGTCTAGGCAAGAAAGCGGAAAATTTCAAAGAAAAGAGAAGTCAAATGGGAAAAGTGCCCCCTATTTGATTCAGGCAGTCGTCTGAAAGTGCTCACTGGGCTTCAGAACCCATATGCTTAACACAGGGAATTCGGCTGCGCTTTGGAGGGAAGAATCTAATTTACGCATTCACCCGGGGAGAGGTAGCTTGAAGGGGGTTTTCTTCTTATCAAAGGCTCCATATAAAGGGTCTAAGCATAGGTAATGCTAGGGGAACAGCAGCGCCTAGTTATCCAATAAGGCTAAGACGTGGATGCATTCTAGGGCGCGAACCTTTTCTTTGAATTTATTTAAACTAGAATGACATAAGATGCTAGGCCGAAGCGAAGTTGGAAATGAAATGAAAGGTTAAGTAATTGTGTGGGTTTTAGGCAAGTGGCATCGTATATAATATCACTGCTGCATTTAGGAGTGATCTTTCCCTCTTTCGAAAAGGAAGTTTTTTATGCTTTTAGTTTTTTTCGTTCAATCCATTATAGATTGGGTTAGTGTTCAGTAAGTGCCATCTTTCTAGCTGAATTGAATGAAGTCCCTATCCCCTTTTGTTGAGAATAATTTCATAAAAGATGAAATGAAACGGGGCGCAAGGCTTATGGAAGGAGTATAGTGCTAGGCACCTTCTATTCCAAATGTATGCCTGCTTAGCTCATCTGCTAGCTCTCTTTCTTCTTTAAGTTTAAGGAGGTGAAAGCAAAAATGATGCTTAGCTCTTCGTTGGTTGATCTCCAATTTGGAGAGTTTGCTTTTACACGGAAACGAACAAATATTGGACAGGGAAGAAAAAAGGGGAAAAAGTCAAGTCTAAGCGCATATGGCACGCAAAGGAAATCCGATTTCGGTAAGACTGGATCTGAATCGTAGTTCAGATTCAAGTTGGTTCAGTGAGGGCGACCGCGAAAGTCACCGAATGGGTCAGTCTTTTCCTTCAGTTTGTCCTATTTAATAAAAGAAAAAAGCGTGGGAGGACGTTGCAGATGTCCGGGACGGACACGACTTCTTCGAACACTAGAAAACCACTGGAAGACACCCGGGACCAGAGCATGTCGTGAAAGAAGCACACTGGGCGGGCGTGCTTCGACCGTGTCTCCGGGGCACAGTTGAATGTAGATATCATGAACGCGAGGTGCAGGATACCAGGCCGAGAAACCCGGGCAACCACTCCCCTATGTGCCGATCGCTAGCGCATACAGGGCCCCGGCGCCCAGCTCAGCTGGAGAGGCCTAGCCTGATCTGATAAGTGCGAATTCGGTTCGGATAGACTTCATTCAAGAACGCCGCCGCCCCTGGAATCAATAAGAAAACAAGTGCTAAGTTTCAGATCAGTGAATAAAGCGAAAGGAAAGAAGAGACCTTTCTCGCTCGGCGCCTAAAGCGCACTATGCTCCGCTTCAACAAATGAGAGTTTTCGGTGGAACCGGTGAACCACGCGAGCAGCTTAGGTGCGTGGGACAGAGGGCTCATAGTACCTGCTAGCGCAGCTATGCAGTGGAAGGGAAGGAGCCTAAATCGACCTCCTTATTTTATTTTTTAAGAAAAGCAGTACAAAGAGATTAGACTCTCGAATGAGACTAAGCAGCCACCGACCGTTCCGACGCGCCTCTGACCCATTTGGATTAAGACCGAAAAGCTATCTTATCTGAAGTAGAGCCTAGTTGTTGTTGTAAAACAAATGATAGAATGGAAAATGTTGAAGAACCACCCACTAGTAGGGAGATGGGTGGAGTCTCGCTCAGTAAAGAGAGTTGTAGATTCGTATAAAAGGAGAAGAGCCTTTATTTACTTGATATCAAATCTATTAGAAACTGTCCTAAGACATTCTAAACCTTGCCCACCTCACAATCGAATTTCCATAGCCTAGCTTCCTACTAGCAACTCAAAATAAAGGAAGGAAAACTTCAACTCGAGACACAGCACTTCTGACTCATTAGGATAGCTTTAAGCAAGGAACATTGTCTTGCGGCTTACCTGTTCTATAATAAAAGCACATTATTCACTGCGCTTGACTTTCTGTAATTGAAAGCAGTGTGCGTCATCGTCTTCAAATGTCTACCGTACTTGTTCTATTAGTAAAGCGCTAACGTTTTCAATAAGGACGTTTAAGCTTTACTAAGAACATAGAAAGAACTTTTTTTTTTAATCAGGGTGCGTGGGTTTGGAATCCTATACAAGGGGCCTTTCCTTTCAAATGAGAACTGCCTCTTCTTCTTATTCATTTAGGGCGCTCGGCCGGTGCCTCCTTTCTCAAACCAGAACAAGTCTGAAGTTAAGGAAGATAAGGGAAGACCACCTGAGCGAATCGACCGAGGGGACTTGACTTATCCGAACCGAAGGCTAGCGGCTTAAAGTTAAGCCTATCACGAGCAGCGTCGCTGCTTGATCGGCGGGGAGGAGCATCTCAAAGTATGGGGCAAAGGATCAAGCGCTTTGACTTTGTCTACCGGGATCCACTACAGGTTGGGTTTGAGAGCCGTGTGATGGGTGACTATCCAGCACGGTTCGGAGAGCACTTTTAGTCTGCGCTGGTGAATGGAAGCCCCCCTATCAAGCAAGAAAGAAGCGGCTCTTCCCACGGCGGAGTCACCATTGACTCTATTTATTATTATGGTAAATCAGTCTATCAAGATGTCAATCTGAGATCTTATTTCGGTTCGATACGTCCACCTACGAGACTCACCTTTGGCTTTCGTCTCGGTAGGTGTATTATTCTACATTTTCCCAAAAGAACATTTATTCATTTCTTTCTTCCCCATCGACCACGACGCAAAAAATCCAGACCCGGAAAGGAGAAGGGCCGGTGGTGGGCATTTGGGAAAGTCGGGCCGATCGGGTGTCTTCTTCATTCAAGCGACGATACAGAAGAAGAACGAAACGAAGTGAGAGGCCGGGGGACAGGGAAAAGAGTCGAGTCGATCAGGCTTCGGGAGAAGCAAAACGAAATCCGGATTTGGCCGAAAAAGAAGCAAGGCTATGGATACCATGACCGATCACCATCGATAAAGAAGAATCTTTCTAAATCACTTCGGGTCAGCGGGGCCTTCAAGCATCCGAAATACGCCGGGGTTGTAAATGACATAGCCTTCCTGATAGAAAATGACGACTCCTTCAGAAAAACGAAGTTATTTAAGTTCTTTTTCCCAAAGAAGTCCCGCTCCGACGGCCCGACGAGTCATCTACTTAAAAGGACCCTCCCTGCAGTGCGCCCCTCCTTGAATTATTTGGTCATGCAATACTTATTGAATACAAAGAACCAAATTCATTTCGACCCCCTCGTAGTTCTCAATCATTTTGTGGCACCGGGCGTGGCTGAACCATCTACGATGGGGGGAGCGAATGCACAGGGAAGAAGCTTAGATAAGAGAATACGTTCTCGCATCGCTTTTTTTGTAGAAAGCTCGACCAGCGAGAAAAAGTGTTTGGCCGAAGCCAAAAAGAGGTTGACCCACTTCATTCGCCAAGAGAATGATCTTCGCTTCGCTGGAAGAACAAAAACCACCATCTCGCTCTTTCCTTTCTTCGGTGCTACCTTTTTCTTTCCAAGGGATGGGGTTGGGGTGTATAAGAACCTTTTTTTTGAGGATGCCCGGGAACAACTCCTAGATCAATTAAGGATCAAATGTTGGAACCTCATGGGTAAGGATAAGGTAATGGAATTGATAGATAAATTCATAGACCTAGGTGGGATAGTCGAATTGATAAAGGGAATAGAGATGATGATAGAGATCATACTGAGAAACAGAAGAATTCCGTACGGGTACAACTCGTATTTGAACGAAGTGAAAAAAATGCGATCTTTGTTGTCTAATAGAACAAAGACTAATACCAACATTGAGTCGGTCAAGATCAAATCTGTTTATCAAAGTGCTTCTCCGATTGCTCAAGACATCTCTTTTCAACTGAGGAACAAAAGAAGATCATTTCGTTCTATATTTAGTAATATAGTGAAGGATATTCCATTAGTAATGAAAAAAGGGGTTGAGGGGATCCGTATATGTTGTTCAGGTCGATCAGAAGGTGCGGAAATAGCTAGAACTGAATGCGGAAAGTATGGAAAAACATCTCGTAATGTATTTAACCAGAAAATCGATTATGCTCCTGCGGAAGTATCTACTCGTTACGGAATCTTAGGTGTCAAAGTGTGGATTTCTTATAGTAAAAAAAAAGGGGGACGTGCTATATCCGAAACGTACGAAATATAGTAAATATCGTAAAGGCAGATGTAGTAGGGGTTGCGAACCGGACGGTACACAACTGAGTTTTGGAAGATATGGCACTAAAAGTTGTAGAGCTGGTCGTCTTTCATATCGAGCCATTGAAGCAGCGCGTCGGGCTACAATCGGACAATTCCATCGTGCTATGAGCGGACAATCCCGAAGAAATGGTAAGATATGGGTAAGAGTTCTCGCAGATCTCCCTATTACCGGGAAACCTACAGAAGTAAGAATGGGAAGAGGAAAAGGAAATCCTACGGGTTGGATTGCTCGTGTGTCCACGGGACAAATCCTATTTGAAATGGATGGTGTGAGTTTGTCAAATGCTCGACAAGCCGCTACATTAGCGGCGCATAAACCCTGTTCGTCAACCAAGTTTGTTCAGTGGTCGTAACGTAATTGGTTAGTGGGGATTCAAAAGAATTAGGCGAAGTGTTTGTCCCTGAACGACGGAAGTGGAAAGACACTAAAGGAGAGGGGTATACTCCTTGATTTTTTGAATCGCCGAAATTGTACGACGAACCTTCTTGTTCCAGGCGTACAACCCGTATACGTTACGGTATCCCGGCCTGGCTTATAAAGTGATAGTGATAAGAATAAATAATAAAGATAAGAGCTAAGATTCAGGAAAGGAAGCTTTATGGGAGAAAGGGGGAAAGGTATGTATGTATCTGGGGGGTGGGGCTATGTATGTAGAAAGGGATCAGTCTCTATCCATCCGGATACTCACGTAGGCTACCAAGTAAGTAAATTCAAGTAGTGTCTAAATAACAATGAAGAAAGAGCAAGCCAACAAGCTGAAACATGAACAGTTAGTTGGCAAGCTAGCTGCATTTCTTATCAGTCGACCCGCGCACGGGCGGGCAGCGGAGGTAAGATCGACGCAAGGGCCATATACGTACATCAGCCGCATGTGTATAGTGCGGTTAGCAGGTGAGGGCAGCATTGTTGTTCCTAGTCTCTGTTAGCAGCGAGCCTACTGAGTTCTCGGGGTCGGGCTGAGGCAGCCCACGAGGCCTGCATGGCGCAGCAGCCTAACCCCAACCCCAGGGTGGGAACTCTTAGGAGCCGGTCACTGAGGTTGGTAAACTCAGAGTGCCTACCGTACTTGTTCCTCTATCCATCCCCTCTCTATGTAGGGAAGAGGACGGAATTCTGTCTTTCGGGAGGAGAGAGGCCACTGGAGGAGCATGGCTACTCCAGGGGGGCAGGCCTACCAACGAAGAGCTGGCTTACGGAGCTTACTCATCAAGGGGCTGCGGGGGGTTCATGCATCGGCATCACGCAGGATTTCCTTCAACAAGAAAGGATTGCTGCTGTGAGTGATCATCACGCACGATAGAGAATGATGGATCAGCGGACCGATTGATTGACCGAGATGTGATACTCACTAATCGACCATGCAAAAATCTCCAAGCCCCTTTACTATACAAGGGTTCCAAACCTGAAAGCTTTCTGTTCAACCGGAGCTCGCTGTCTACTAAACGAGCCTTCACTGCCCACAGTCAATTCCTTTTCTTATGTTATGAGAAACTTTTTTTTTATTAAAAAACTTTCTTCGAAATTGAGTTGATCGAAACTCTATAGCCATGGCCATGAGGGTTTGGGTGATTCGGCCAGCTAACGAAAGCCATTTGTTTGCCCAGAAGCTGTCCGACCGGACCGGGGTCCGATCTTTTTCGGATCTTTTCGCCCTGTTTTAGTTTTTTAAATTTTCTATTCAACCTTTCCTGTCCCCTGCTAGACTTGATTGATTTATGATCCCTTGAGGGGATGAACCTGTTTTGTTCTAATCTGAACGGAATTGGACCCTATTTTGGCGTTAGCATTAGACTTCAATAGGTTTATAGTCCGATAGCTGTTTGGGAGCACTTTATGATTGCACAGTTTTGGAAAAAAATCTATCACTAACTAGCATTCGATCAATACGCTCCACCTGTTCTTTCCTTCCTTTTTTGTCCATGTGAAGAAACCACTAGATTTATGTCTTCTGGATTGAGGGTTGCTAGCATTGTTTTGAAATCCTCCATCAGAGTGATGTCTTTCCTGTTTTGCCGCCCCTTTCTATCTCTTTGTTCCTTGATGAAGTTGAAGTCCCCCATTGCAACAAGCGGAGTTTTTCTCTTAGGACGTCAGGGTCAAATCTAGTTGGAATTGGCTTCTGAGACTGATCATAGCAGGACCGTGTATGTTGAATACAGCTGCTTGTCTTCCTGAGGATTTGTGTGTCAGAAAGAGTGCCACCACTGGGCGGATACCCTCGGAGATCACAGTGAATACATCTGTGTTAACAATGCTTCCTAGACACTGATTGGAAAATAAATAGACTTTCTTTTTTTTGAAATATGGAGTCTGCCTATTCCTGGAAAATATCTGGCTTTCTCTTTCTCTCTAGTATATTTTTTATAATAAAATATACTAGCCTTGCCGTGATAAGCAAATTGGATGGTCTGTCTTTTCTTCCGACAGACCATGCCTATAATGTTTCACGATAGCACTTTCATTTTTGCTTTTGCCGGGGACTTGGTTGCCGGGTCTCCTCCCCTACTTCTCTTTCTCCAAGAGCCCCTTTTCCTCACAGACTAGGGGATGAATCTCGATACCTAAAAGCAGTTTTATAAAGCACTGCTGCCACTTCCTTTGCTACCGGCTTCTTTCAGTCCTAAAGTCAATCAAGAGGCTAAACTCGATCTATCTTTCCGGCTTAGCCGAACTCCTTCAGCTCTGAACCAAAGCTAATTTTTTCTATATTGTACCCTCATCGACATCTCCTTACGCTGATTCAATAGAAGCTGGGTCGTGAACAAGAGCTGAAAGACGTTCAAGCTCAAAGCTACTGGTTCTGTCATACTCTATTCTATTTCTTTCTACTCTCGAGTGACTGGCTTTCCTTTCGAGCAGACTAAAAAGAAGAAGAAGGTAAGGTAGCAGCTACGACTTCTTCCTTCGGGGCTTACTTGCCAAGTCCAATAGCAACGGATTCTGTACCAGCGGATGAAAGAGTACCGGAGTCATTTCCATGAAACCTTCCACCAAGAACAGATTCAATAGCTGCGCTTACGGATAGTTGACCAAGAGCCTCTACGATCAGATCTGCAGCGGAAATGCCATTAACATTCACAGCGGGTAGGCAAACAACGGTTATTCTCGATGCAGTGGGAACAGTAAGAGCGGCAAGGGTTATTACCCACACTGGGTATTCAATAGCCAGGGATGACAGCTTCTTCCCCCAAAAGCAAGAGCGGGAGTACTCAAGCAGCGGCAGCATTCACAGCAGATGAAATAGCTTCCTATTTTTTCACAAGAACCATGGCATGAGGTATCCGAATCCCGCGAGTAGGAACTCGGCTCTTTCTTCTGGTATGTCGATGTCCGAGTAATCAATATGTATAGGACATTTTTAATCACTTGAGCCCTGATACTACTAAGCTACTTGTGGTCCACGTGCCCTTTACGCCCAGTCTGCAGTCTCGGTCTCCTCCACTCAGAAGACTGTCCATACTAAGAACCCGACTTGATCGAAATATCGTCAGAAATTTTTCTTATTCACATAGGCCACTCATAAGTTTTGTCGAAAGACTAATGACGTGGTTTAGGCAATGTATGTTTTTTCCTTGTTGACCAAAAGGCGGTTCCGACGTTCAACTCGTAAAGGCAAAGAAAAAGGGATCCGCCTCGTTAGCCCTATGTAAGAAAAATATGGTTAAGCCGCTGTTCCCATCTTTCTAGTAGGGTTCCTCCATTATAAACAAGCGGGAAAAGCTTCTATAGTGGGCAGCACAAGGTTTTCCTTATGGCCCATAGATCAGAGTGGGAACAGTTTTTAAAAACCAGGGAGAGTTTTCCTAGGCTAAAGCTACTTGATTGTACCGGAGGGTGGTAGTAAACTACCGTTCACTATTTTTTCACGATTGTCGGCAGACATAAAATAAAGTAAAAAGTGGGGACATTCGACAAACGAACGGGCATCGAGGTGCCAAACGTCATCAAACCGGTTAAAACTTCTTTAATAGTCCACTGTTGGCGGAAGCCAATGTCCCGGGGACTCTTCATTAACGAAACAGAAAACTATTTTATTTTTATTTTCATAGTGGATATAGTTTTTGTCAAGCCAAGCTTGGCCATAGTTCTTCCATACCAACTTAGCTGCCCGGCGCAGCTTCATAAGTAAGAAAGGTTTAGGAGCACCTCGGCAACAGCAAAGGCAATTAGTTAGAACAGTATAATGTTCTATGAGCGAGACTCTTCTTTTACTAATATACACTGAACACCAAGCCAATCCCACCGGATAACCCATGCATTCAATTAGAAAACCTGCCCGGAAAGCTACTCCAATCACTTCCCACTACCAGAATAAAACAAGGGGTAGAAAGTTACTTTTTAACTTACGCAATTCTAACCTTGCTTCAGGGAATTCGCGGCAAAGAGAGCGAGTGGGGGGGTGGAACGAACATCTTAAAGCATTGGCGCAAGTATCCCCTGCACGACTTGCATCAAGATCATTCAAAGCAGTTGTTCAAGCTCGAGATAGACTGTAGCTTGAGCCGGCAGCAAGCAAGAAAGTCTTCAAAAGGGAGGGAGTTATCGCATGCCTGGCTCAGCCATTAGAGTTAGAGTCCGGCTAACTTACCACCCAATCAATCGAAGAATTCTTCATCCTTTGGATTTAGAAAAAAAACAAAATCCTATGCTGCTTGAGGAAGGGGACAGTCACAGGCTCGCTTATTCTTCCTTTTCTTCTCCAGTAGCATCTTCTTCATCGGCTTATGTGTCTGCGTATGGGGATGCTGTTCTATATCTTGATTCTGTTCTAGACCCATAGGACCATGTTTCAAAGCTAGCCTATATACCTTACCCCCGAGGAGCAACCAAAGGAAGCTCTAATTCCTTTAGTTTAGGGCCCTTTCTGTTAGTTTTTCGGGTGCTGGATCATCTTATCGTAAGAACTCCCCCATCCACACCACAACTTTTTGCTTGCTGGTGACGGCTTAAGCGACCGTTACTTGCTCGATGCGGTTTGGCATATGCGACTACTGCTTGGTCGAAACCCCCTGCTTGCTGTTATGGCCTAAGCAACCATAGCTTCTACCTTGCTTGCTGGTTACAGCTTTAGCGACTTTCACTTTAGATTCAAGCAATTAACTACGTTAATCGCCCCGCCAAACCAAAAGGGCTTCGAAAGAAAAAGGTGCGTGCCGCACTCACGAGGGACTGCCTCTATGAGTTCTATTCCGAACACAGTTGTTTGAGTGGATCCATTCTTTTCCTTTTTTCAACCTCTTTCTATTAAGTATAAATAGATGGAACCGGAGCCCCGTAATCTCATCTCTTTGCCAGTTCAGTGCAACCCTTCCATTAGGGCAACCTTAACTCGCTTCGTCGTCATGATCGGGAGAACTCACAATGCCCAGATATTCTTTCTTGGACATCAGTTCGTGATGCACTAGTCTCTCTTTCTCTTTGAAGTCGCGGGCTACCATATCTAGAAGGAAAGGTCTTAAGGCGGCCGGGCTTAGGGTGTGACGAGAAGGTTGAGGTACCCGAGCAAGATAGTCACATCTTCGAAGATGATACTAAACCACATTTCTGAGGAAGATGATTCTGATGAGGATGACGAGAAAAAGAATAAAAACTAGAGCGATCGTCAGTGGCAGCCGTTAGGAATTCGATTATATTAGTAAGCTAAGTCTTTGGAGTGTAAGTGCCAGCCCTTTTCCTTTCTTCGGGGGCCCACCATGATAAGCTTTCTTCCCAGGCCAGTGCCTTTCTATCCAGTTATAGATGGAGTGCTAAAGATTGGAGTCCTAAGGAAAGACTATCCAGGTTCAGTTGCTTTCCTTCTAGTTGAAGTGCTAAGAACATATATTTCCCTGTAAGTTTACTTTGCTGTAGGTTTTATATTCCTTTTTTGAGGTTCCATAGTAGCGAACCATAGGAAGTAAATGGTAAGGCTAACAACGATAATAGTCTCTAGTAGGGATATAGATAGTTCCCTGAGAGGGCCAAAGATAAGGTCTAACTAGATTGATTTTTCTTATAGGGATATAGTTTTTACTGAGCGTAAGGATCCTCCTCCTTCCCTTGAGGTAGGTACCGATACCGATCCAGCCGAGGTAGAATAGTTTCCTTTCCTGTGCTAAACGCTAAACTTATTCAACTGCAGAAAAAAGGCAAGCCAACACTCAAGTACAAGCAAATGGGCAAGCGGGTAAGCTCTCCGGTCAATACAGCAAGGAAGATTTGGAACCCCAACGGCACGGACATTTTCGGGGACTAGCCCGCCTCCACTATCTTGATCATATCATCCGATCTCTCTTCTAAAACTCAAACTGACTTAAAGGCCTAGAAACAAGCATCCAAACAAGAGTTAATACGGTATGCGCTACCATACGGGGTAGAAATGAAGTTCCTAAAGATGTGCCAGTAGTTGGCAAATTCTTATCATCTGGACATGAAAAAGAAATCATATGTAGAGAGATAGATTCATATGGAGTCTATCCCACTACTTTAAGTCCCACGGCTGATGATTCAATTCATCTGCACACCGCTTATTCAACAAAGGCTATTTGAACAACGGGTATTCATCCATGAGCTCCTACTACCACTAGCCCTAGCTGTTGACTATCTAGCTTCAAAACCACAGTCTATACGAAAGCTGCCTTTATTGCCAACAGCTTTTATTGCATCAATCGCGGATCATACCACTTGCATCGGTTACTCAAGGAGTTCAGTTCCTATTGAGGAAGATCTGCCATTGGTTTCAAAAGAAATCCATTTCGTACCCTCTTCCGACTTAGATTTATTTGATTCACTTCCTAACTCGTCTTTTGCTGATTAAATAGAGGCCTTATCGAGCCCCTTTCTACACAATCTCTTGCTGTCTTAACCCGGAGGACGGGTTTTTATCCTTTTCTAGCCGAGTTTTGTCTTTCGAGTCTCATGTTGAGTTTTGTCTTTCATGTGATACTTTGCCTTAAGAACTAGAGCTGAGCCCGTTCCTCGCTCAAGTTTTGTCTCTTTCTTGACCCGCCTGCCAGATAAGTTGGCTAACCGTGGCCTACTCCTTTCCCGAACCAGCCCTCCCTCTTTCTGCCTCTTTAGTTGGAACGACTGCCTACGCCTACCCTTGGTCGGTTAAAGCCATGCACTGATTCACTCTTATCGTATCGGGTCGGGAACGAAAGCTTTCTAATATGGGCAGAGATTTCAGGATCGACCATAACATAAGGATCCTCCGCTCTGGTTCTACATTCTATCTCTCTTCTTTGTGATATGGATTTCTAATGAGAGGATTTTAAGTAGTAGGAACTGGACCATCTTCTGGAACATAATCAATTTATTACAAAGATTCTAATTCTAATTTCATTTCGTAGAGGTAGAAGATTTATAAGAAGGTGAAGAAGATAAGTTAGCTTTATACTACTATAAGTACTCATGCTTCTCAAATCCATGGAGATTAAGGTAGGGGCTGCAGAGATCTTTCCTCATATTCAAACATGATAACCTTAACAACCTATGATTCCTTTCTTTTTTAAAATTATGCATAGACTTTCTTTTCCTTTCTTCTTAGACTTTATAGGACCAGGTAATCCCGAGACAGAACATAGCCATCCCCGGACTCAATAAAGTCTCAAGGGAACTCTTAGGTCCTTCTCTTGCCTTAGAATAATCAAGTACTCACTCTCTTCTCTGAACTACGTTACCTTCGGTGAATGCTTTCTTGCCAACATGCCTTCCTTTTAGACCGGATCTCTCATAGGTCAAACTGAAAAATGTAAAAGAGCTCTGGTAAGGCTCGCATAGGCTATGTCTCTGAGCTCAGAAGGACTGTAACTTCGCTATGCATAGATCTCTCTATGGGTTATACCGATGAAAGAAGTGGCTACGATGGTTCAATAAGAGTTTTCGCCGAGCCGCCCCGGAGAAATGGGAGCAGAAAGGAGGTTCTAGAACTGGATTGTTGAGCAAATACCATAGCACATAGTACTAGGAGCCCAGAGACCAAGACTCAATTCTTAAAAGCTCGAACTTACCCATCCGAACAAGACGCACATACCCCTTTTTGGGTATGACTAGTGAGCCAGGCAGGAAGCTGACAAAGAAAGAAACCGTCTCCTTACGCCCTCATGCTCAACGCGTTGCTCAGACAGCTGATAGCGAACGGTTTCTCGCACGTTCAGAAGCTCCGAGGAACCGGGCACCAGCTCTCGATTCTTCCTTTAGCCGGCCGAGAAAGCGATTGAGAAAGCCAACAATTCTATCCGGATCTTTATTCCGAATATCTTAGATAGAACCTCACAAGCCTTATCACCAGAATTCACAACTCACTCCCGACCGATAAGAGGCTCGATGTAATTGACCTCGATAGTCTTGAATGCTCCTTCCATCTACGAAAACGAATCCCAGCCATATTTAGATTTAGATGTTCAACCGGAAAAGCATCTCGAAAAAAAAAAAGAGAAGATTACCGAGTGAGCCAATAAGAAGCTCTTTTTTATATGATTAAG